AAAAAGAAGTCTTTTTTTACGAGGTACAACTATAAAAAAATTTTTCGTTGTTACGAAATTGACCATGGATCAATTCCCCCTTTTTTTGGAAGTATTGAATACACCCATAATTCTGAGCTTCATATTCCTCCTCTCAAGAGATATGTCAGAGCCAGGGCATCCCCTTTGGTTTGGATTGAATGGGGTGACAGTTTCTCATTCCGAACCTGTAAAAAAATAATTTCGATCAAATCACACATCGCAGTATACTAGGCCTTCTAATTCTTTAAGAGGCTTATCTAAAAAATTCGCGATATAACTAGGAAGACGTTTCAAATACCACACGTGGGTTACCGGGCATGCCAATTTAATATAGCCCATTTGATACCTTCGGATTCGAGAATCAACAAATTCGACCCCGCATTGTTCACAAAATTTTGGGTCTTCTTTTTCATTTCTGATTACTCGATAATTTCCACAAGCACAAATTCCACTTTTTATTGGCCCAAAAATTCTTTCACAAAATAATCCATCTTTTTCTGGTTTATTGGTTTTGTAATGAAAAGTATACGGTTTTGTCACCTCTCCAACTATCTCTCTATTAGGTAGGATTTTTGTGGCCCAAGCACTTATTTGTTTAGGCGAAACTGATCCAATTCTGAGTTGTTGATGTTTATACTGATCGATCATAGAAGAAAAATTCTAATTTATTCCGATTAAGCTTCCATCCTATTAATCTGGAAGGTTTTCTCAGATACAAGGAAATGATTCAGTTCCAGAGCCAAAGATCGTAGTTCTCGAACGAGGAGTCGAAAAGATTCTGGAGCATCTTCGGGGTTAAGTATTGTTCCCCCAATGATCATAGTACCAAGTACTTCCTGGCGAGCTTTAATATGATCCGATTTATAAGTAAGCATCTCTTGTAAAATATGAGCAACACCAAATCCTTCTAGAGCCCAAACTTCCATTTCTCCTACTCGCTGTCCTCCTTGCTTGGCTCTTCCTCGAAGGGGTTGTTGGGTAACAAGGGCATAATGTCCACTAGAACGTCCATGGATTTTATCATCAACTTGATGAATTAATTTCAATATATAAGGATTTCCTATTATAACAGGTTGTTCAAAAAGATCCCCTGTTCTTCCATCAAATATTCGACTCTTTCCCGGATACTCGGGTTCAAATATCCACGGCTTCGTTGTTTGTTTACTGGCTTGATATAATTCAGAAAACACTAGTTTTCTCGAAGCCTCTTGTTCATATCTCTCATCAAATGGTGCTATTCGATAATGTCTATCTACCAGACCTCCCGCTAACCCGAGCGAACATTCAAATATCTGTCCTACATTCATTCGTGAAGGTACTCCTAACGGGTTAAAGACCATATCAAGGGGTATTCCGTCTTGCAAATAAGGCATATCTTGTCTAGGCAAAATGTTGGAAATGATACCCTTATTTCCATGTCTTCCGGCTACTTTATCGCCAACTTTTATTTCACGTTTCTGTAAAATATATACATGAATTGTTTCTGGATTATAACTAGAGCCCCCCTTTTTCTGGATCCATCTCACATCAATAACTCGACCCCTACCACCTATAGAGAGTTTTAGACAAGTTTCTTTGGATGTAGATACCTGAATTCCAAGTATGGCTCGTAATAATCTATCTTCGGGGGCATACGAAGATTCTTTTGCCATCTGAGGTGTTAATTTTCCTACCAAAATATCACCTGTTTCTACCCACGACCCCAACTTCACAATCCCATTTTTGTCTAAATTGCGGAGTAAATGGGCTTCTAAATGCGGTATTTCACCAGTGACCCTTTCGGGGCCTTGACTTGTCACATAAGTCTGAATTTCATATTTCCGTATGTGAAAAGAAGTATAAATATCTTCATCTACAAGACGCTCACTAATGAGTACCGCATCTTCAAAATTGTAACCTTCCCACGGCATATAAGCCACTAATACGTTTTTTCCCAAAGCTAGTTCGCCCCCAACTGTAGCGGCACCATCTGCTAAAATTTGTCCCTTTTTAATGCACTTACCCCGCGGAATCCGGGGGTTTTGGTGCATACAAGTATTTTTGTTGGAACGTTGATACATAACTAATGGAATGCTTTGAGTATCCCCATTACCTGATAAAATGATCTTATCAGTATCGGTATAAATGATCTTTCCCTCATGTTCGGCTATAGCGAGAACCCCCGAATCTAGGGCCGCTTGACGTTCCAACCCGGTTCCAACAATGCATTTCTCGGACTGAGAAAGCGGAACTGCTTGACGTTGCATATTAGAACTCATTAAAGCGCGATTTGCATCATTGTGCTCGATAAAAGGAATCAGGGAAGCTCCAATAGAAAAATATTGGAACGGAAAAATACTTCGAAAACGAACCTGTTCCCACGCAATAGTCAGGAATTCTTGACGGTATCGAGCCGGAACAACCTGTTCTTCCTGAATACCTTGATTTAGTGCCAAAAAATTTTCTGTGGATACCTTATAGTATTCATCCCTACTTGGGGATAAAAAAAGCACCTGTACCCTTGTTGATCTCTCAGAAATTTTATAAAAAGGGCTTTCTAGAGACCCCAAAAGACCGATTCTTGCATGAATTGCTAAGGATCCAATAAGTCCAACATTAATTCCTTCAGACGTGTCAATTGGGCAAATACGCCCGTAGTGACTAGGATGGATATCTCGTATCCGAAAACTAGCCGTACGCCCTGTCACTCCTCCAGGGCCCAAAAAACTCAATTTTCGACCATGAACTATTTGTGTCAATGGATTAGTTCGATCCAAAACTTGGGATAATGGGTGTAAACCAAAAAAAGATTCATAAGTCGTTGTTAATGGAGTTGAAATTACCAAATTCTGAGGAATAGGTATTAATTTATGCCGAATTGCTCCACATATAGTTCCTCGAACCACATTTTCTAAACGAACCAGAGCCAATCCGCATTGATCTTGTAAGAGATCTGATACAGAGCGAATACGTTTATTTTTCAAATGATTCATATCATCAAGTGTACCCATTCCAAATTTCATTCCAATCAAATGATCTGTGGCTGCCAATATATCACGCGGTAACAAAAACGTATTGTTTTGGTGTATATCAAGATTAAGTCGACGATTCATATTTCGTCGACCAATCCTTCCTAATTCGCATTTTTGTTGAAAAAATTTTTTTTGTAATTCTTTACATAAAGATTCCGAAAATACCGGGTCTCCTCCTACACAAGCAAATTGTTGATAAAACTCCAAAATGGCATTTTCCTTTGACCCAAAAATTTTTTTCTCTTTATCATTCAAGAAAGACAAAAAAATTTCCGGGTAGCAAACATTATCCAGAATTTCTTTTAGATTCGAACCCATAGCTGATGATAGAACTAGAATAGATATTTTCTGCTTCCTACTCACACGAGCCCATAGCCTTGCTTTTCTATCAATCTCTAATTCTGATCTTCCTCCCCAATCTGATATTATGGTGCCGGTATAGACCGAAATTCCGTTATGGTCCAATTCTGCCCGGTAATAAATACCGGGGCTTTGCAATATTTGATTGATCACAATTCTGTATATTCCATTTACTATAAAAGTTCCCAGGGAATTCATGAGAGGAATGCTTCCAATAAAAATTGTTTGTTCTTGCATATCCCTGCTGGTTTTCCAAATTAATCCTGCGGATACAAATAACTCGGAAGAATATGTAAGTGATTTATACACAGCAGCCTTTTCTTTTATCACGGGTTCTACCAATTGATATGTCTCCACAAATAATTGAAATTCAATTCCTTGATCTGTATCCTCAATTTTTGGAAACTTATTAAGCTCTTCCGGTAAGCCCTGATCCATGAACCGACAAAATCCTTCAAATTGTATCTGATTAAACCCAGGTATTGTAGACATCAGCTTATTTCCCTCTCGTAACATTTGAACCCAATTCCTCATTTGTTTAAAAATCCCTGTTTTGGATCATTCTTTATTGAATCATATCGATCGATCTAGCTCGGATGGAATCTATATTCTGTTTACTAAATCACATAAAATTTTACACAAAAATTCCATATATATATATATATCATGTATGAAATACGTATGAACGGAGGAATACAGAAATTTTTCTATTTTGCGGAGAAAAGATCTATTTTAGTACTATTCGTAATATACGCTTGTATTGTAAAGCAAAGCGGGTTAGAGTTAGTAATAAATGCGTCCCCCGATATCTAATCAATATTTCGTATATAAGATACGCAATTGTCTGTGTAATTTCTGTTATGGTTCCGGGGTTTACATATATGTATAATTGTTGTTATAATCGAAATAAATATTTTATTTTTTTGAAAAGACGCAAAAATAATGATTTTTTATCATTTGAATTTTCTTATGTCATTGGGGAAACATGATTTGAAGTCAAAATCTAAGACTCGTTCATGAATTCCAAAAAAGTTAATGGGTCCAATTTCTTATGAGTTTTTACTTTTGTGACTGAAAGTCTATATTTTTTTTGTATGGATCCAATTTTAAAAAAGTAAAGGCTTTTTGTTAGTTAGGAAGGGAATTAAGGAAATGGGATTAAAGGATTAAAAACGCAAGTACAATAAACAAAGTTCAATAATTCAACCCCAAAATAAAAAATTTGCATATATATTTTTGGCGGCATGGCCGAGTGGTAAGGCGGAGGACTGCAAATCCTTTATTCCCCAGTTCAAATCCGGGTGTCGCCTGATTCTAAAAAAAAAAGGAAATATCCTAATCCCTTAGAGTCTCTTGATACGTACTTGATTCTAAGCATCTAGTGGACGGTAAATCTTTGTATCTAAAATGCAAGAAAAATTTTTTGACTCTGTACCATTGATTTCACTATTATTAGTAAACAATAATGCAAAAATTCCTTCATATTCATAGAAATAGGGGACATAATTCACATGGATATTGTAAGTCTCGCTTGGGCTGCTTTAATGGTAGTCTTTACATTTTCTCTTTCACTTGTAGTATGGGGGAGAAGTGGACTCTAGAAAAACGACTTACCTTAGCTAATTTTAACTAATTGAGTTTTTTGTTGAGGAATCAAACTATATCAATTGTTTTATAGATCACTCCGTAAAGTTTTTTAAAATTTAAAAGATACTAATGTCAATCAAACAGATATTTCAAAAATTCCCATGTTATGCTTATTTTTTGAAAAGAAATTAATGCATTTTTACTCAATTTCGACGAACAGGTTCTGATCCAAATTTTATTAGGGAGGACAGGGAACAACAGACCTTTTCCTTATGTTTTCTCCTAAAAAAAAAGCCAAGATAAAGCCGTTCTCTTATTTTATTAGGAGAATTTTAATCAGATACATACTTTGTAGAGGAAAGAACATAGGCATAGTTGTTGTTCAACAAAAATATACACATAATAAGATCTTGGTTCTGACGAGTTGCATATTGGATACTTAGCGCTTGTTTTATCGTTTTATAAAATGGATTTCTGCTTTATCGACCCTTTTCATATCCTGGGTTAAATTTAAATAATGTACGATACTTTATTTTCGAAATTCGATGAAATTTCCATACGATAGAATAGGTTTGATCATATATCAACCAGTCAATTAATTAATAATGGATTTCTTGGGTTGAGAATGCTAAAAAAAATTATTAAATTGATATTGATACATACCTTTGATTCTTTCGGTGGATACTCCTATTTTTTTGGATTGATCAAAATAAATCCAAATCGATCCAATAGATCGAGCAAAACAATAGAATGTAGATCAATATCTACATAACATAGCTGGGGATACGTATTAGAGATTAGTCAATCTTTAATTAAGTCTGTATCTTTAGTATATTACAACTTTATACACGACAAAAAAACGACTAATCTAATACTAAAAAATAGTATGGTAGAAAGAAATATATATTTCTTTCTACCATACTATTATCAAATCTAATCAAATACTTATGATTCTAGCCTGCTCATTTTTCAGTTAACAAACGAAATTGGAATACCTTTTTTCCATTTTCCAATCGTTGATAAAGTAACGAAGAAGTCAAGTTTAAGTCAAACTAATTATTTTGGCTGACCGTTTTTACATAAATGATAAGTAGAAAAGCAGTAGGAACTAGAATGAAGAGCGCAGTAGCAATAAATGCAAGAATATTGACTTCCATAATTTCCTCGTTTTTTAGTTCGCAATAACTCGGGATTTGATCCCATAGAGATGATAAAAATGTCACCTGTAAATTCAATGGAATGAATTCCATTTTGATGATATTGAATCGGATTAATATCATGAATAACAATATCTAAACTATCATATTAATTCGCCGTCGCAAATTGAATAGTATAACATAGGCGAATCTTTTATCCATACTGAATAACAAAATATATTATAAAATTCGTGATCTAATCCATTTTTGACCATAAATGACAGTTTTCTTTCCATCTAACGAAGTCTCATCTGACCACCTTTCTTTTTCTTTTACACTGGTTACAAAAAAAAAATAGAGGAAAAGCGGACAAAAAAGAGGTTAAGTTCTAAAATACCTTTCTTTTTTTTTAGAATAAAAAAAGGCGAGTCCTGGTACAAAAAATAGAATCTAATAGTGTATCAAATTCATTATTATTTTTTTTAGATGTTTGCTTTTTTTTATAGAACTCAAATTCAAGTCTAAACTTAATTATTATTTTTTTTTTAGAAAAAAAAAAAAGAAAAAAATATTCTTCATTACAAGGAGTCTCAAAAAAAGGATAGGATCCTTCTTTGATCTTTCTTTTTGGATCCGTCGGGACTGACGGGGCTCGAACCCGCAGCTTCCGCCTTGACAGGGCGGTGCTCTAACCAATTGAACTACAATCCCAAGGAACTAAGGTATACAATATTTTTTTCTTTTTTTATCATTTGATTCAAAACATTTTTAGTTCGAATTTTTTTGTTGTAACAGAGAAGGGAGTTATAAGTGATATATTGATCTCTGCAAGAATATGTACTTGAGTGCGAACAACACGAATTACTAGTTTTCTTAAAAAAAAATTATGTAAAAAAATCTTTCACTAAAACTAAAGAAAGCAGGTTTTCTTTTTTTCAAATTATCACTCACATAGTATAGTAAGTAAGTATGAATCTAGATCATTGTCTAGATCAAAATTTAAAATTCCCGGAACAAAAAAATTTAATTAAATAGAGCAAGAAAACAAAAGAAAAACAGAAAATTGGACTCTTTTATTACGCGTATCAGCCGTTTGGGGAGGACAAATATCTTCATCTTATAGTAGGTGAGATATTTTTTGGGCCGAGCTGGATTTGAACCAGCGTAGACATATTGTCAACGAATTTACAGTCCGTCCCCATTAACCGCTCGGGCATCGACCCAGGATGAATCTATTCAATTTTAGGTTTATTGATTAGATTTATTGATCATCCATGATCAATTTACTTTTGTAGTACCCTACCCCCAGGGGAAGTCGAATCCCCGCTGCCTCCTTGAAAGAGAGATGTCCTGAACCGCTAGACGATGGGGGCATACGTACCCAA